GTCCTAGTTCTACCGTATCTTTTGTTTCATTTCTTCTGGAACAATCAGAAAAACTTTTTTGATTATGGATCTACTACCAGAAATTCAATGCGTAATCTCAGCATTCAATGTGTATTCCTGAATAATCTAATCTTTCAATTATTCAACCATTTCATTTTACCAAGTTCCACGTTAGCCAGATTAGTCAACATTTATATGTTTCGATGCAACAACAAGATTTTATTTTTAACAAGTAGTTTTGTTGGTTGGTTAATTGGTCACATTTTATTCATGAAATGGGTTGGATTGGTATTATTCTGGATACGGCAAAATCATTCTATTCGATCTAATAAGTATCTTGTGTCAGAATTGAGAAATTCTATAGCTCGAATCTTTAGTATTCTCTTATTTATCACCTGCGTCTACTATTTAGGCAGAATGCCGTCGCCTATTGTCACTAAGAAACTGAAAGAGAAAGAAACCTCAGAAACGGAAGAAGGGGGAGAAAGAAAGGAGGAAAGCGATGTAGAAACAACTTCCGAAATGAAGGAGACTAAACAGGAACAAGAGGAGGATCTGGACAAAATAGATGAAACGGAAGAGATCCGAGTGAATGGAAAGGAAAAAACAAAGGATGAATTTCACTTTAAAGAGGCACGCTATCAAGATAGCCCGGTTTACGAAGATTCTGATCTGGAGACCCATCAAGAGAATTGGGAATTGGGAAGACTGAAAGAAGAGAAAAAGAAAAGAATGAATAAAAAGATTGACACATAAGAAAAATACAAGAATAGATAAGATGAGATTCGCCCACCTCCTATATATTTTATCCCTTCGCCCATAAAGAAACTTGCAACACCAATTCCATTTAGAATTCCATCAATTATATATTTATCAAAAAACTGAGTTAGCTCGGCTAACCCTCTTATACTCATGGTGAAAATTCCAGTATAAAAAATATCTATATAACCACGATTATATGACCAATTGTATATCACACCTTTTATTTTGTCCAGAATAATTCTTTTAGGACCTCTTTTTAAAAATAAATTAATTAAGCCCAAATTTTTGAAAGATGAATAAATAGATCCATAAAAAATAGATGCTATCAATAGTCCGAAAAGAGCTATACTTACTGAAAAAAAAGCATTTGACAAAAATCCATACCAATCCTCAGAAGAATTCAATTTTTGATGAAAAAGGGTTATCGATGGAGTTAACCATTTTGATAATATATCCAAATATATTGCTCCTCCCTTAAAAGAAATTCCTATTGATCCAATGAACAAAGTAAATAGTACTAATACAAGGAGAGGAAATAACATAGTATTGCTCGATTCGTGAGGATACATATAAGTGTACCTATTTTTAAAGTAAGTACTAAAGTCTCGTATCTTACTTCTTACATTCTTGTCAATTTTATATATATCTTTTGAAAAAAAACAAACCTTATTCTTATTCATGTTTGAAAAAAAGAAATTCCTATTGACTTTCTTAAGTGTCCCTTTTCCCCATAGAGATATTGAATAAAACGAGCTATTTTTTGTACTACTAAGACTACTATAATCTTGAAAATGAATGCGCAAATACCCATCAAAGGTAAGTAAGTACATCCTAAACATATAAAATGCGGTTAATCCTGTTGTGAACCAAGCTATTAGTGCGAAAATTGGTGAGTACAACCAACTATCGTGAAGAATTTCATCTTTGGACCAAAAACAAGCAAGAGGCGGAATACCACAAAGAGAAAGTGTACCTAAAAAAAAAGTAGTTTTTGTAATTGGAACATATTTTGTTAAACCTCCCATAAGAACCATATTCTGACTTTTCTCTGGTGAATATCCAACAATAGGTTCCATTGAATGAATAATGGATCCGGATCCCAAAAACAATAAAGCTTTAGAATAGGCATGGGTGATCAAATGGAATAAAGCAGCTCGATAAGAACCTATACCTAGAGCTAACATAATATAACCCAATTGAGACATTGTAGAATAAGCTAAACTTCTTTTAATGTCTCTTTGGGCAAGAGCTAAAGTAGCTCCTAAAAGTACTGTTATTATACCTACTAAACAAATGAGATTCATTATGTAAGGTAGAACTATGAAAAGAGGAAGAAGCCGAGCTACAAGAAAAATTCCTGCTGCTACCATAGTAGCAGCGTGTATAAGAGCCGAAATAGGAGTGGGACCTTCCATGGCGTCAGGTAACCATACGTGAAGGGGAAATTGTGCGGATTTAGCAACTGCACCGACAAATAATAAAAAGGCACATAAAGTAGCAAATAAAGAATTGACCCCATTATTATGGATCAAGGTATTAACTATTTGGAACAAATCGCGAAATTCGAAACTACCAGTTATCCAATAAAATCCTAAGGTTCCTAATAATAAACCAAAATCTCCTATACGATTAGTTACAAAAGCTTTTTGACAAGCACTTGCTGCAATGGGTCGTGTGAACCAAAAGCCTATCAATAAATAGGAACACATTCCCACTAGTTCCCAAAAAATATAAATTTGTATCAAATTGGAACTAGTAACTAATCCCAACATTGAAGCATTGGAAAAACTCATATGAGCAAAAAATCTCAAATATCCTTGGTCGTGAGACATATAATTGTCACTATAAATAAAAACCATGATTCCAACAGTAGTAATTAGTATTGACATAATAGAAGTAAGTGGATCGATCAAGTGTCCGAACTCTAATAAAAAATCATTATTGATGGTCCAAGACCATAGATATTGATAGGTCAAACTTCCATTTATTTGCTGAATAGACAGATTGGCCGAAAACCACATAGCTATACTTAGTAGTAAAACACTTAGGAAAGCCCACATACGACGAAGATCTTTTGTTGCTGTCGGAATAAGTAGAAGTCCAAATCCTATTGACATAGTAACTGGGAGCGGAAAAAGGGGTATTATCCATGCATATTTATATGTATATTCCATAAGAAAATAAATTGTTCTTTTTTCTTAGAATTGTTTCCGATTCACCAATTATGATCTCTCTCGAAAAGAACAAAACAATAAGAAAAAAATAGGAAAAAGATCAAATACAAATATTTGAATTCTGACTTTTTGTTTTCTCAAATATTTGAAATAAAAGTTGCAATTGGTTGGTCAAATATCAAAGAATATGATCAAATAATTAGTCAAGTTTCTTACTTAGTTATTAATTAACTTCTAACTTCAAACTCTAGAAAAGAAAGATATTTTTATTCATATTATATTTTCTTCATGATATATTATTATAGTATATATTTATATACTATTTACTTTATTACTTTACTATTTTATTTTACTATTTAGATAAATTAGATAAATATTTTCTATTACTATTCTTAATATGAAATATTCATATTTGTCATATTGTATATATGACTCTTATATTATATCTTAGATTCTATATGAATCTATATTCAATAATATTTGAATTACATTCCTTTTTTTTGTATATTCTTTTTGTATATATTCCTTTAAAAAAAAATAAATATACAATACGTATGTAATTATTATATTATGCAAATATCAGAATGAAGATAGAAAATAAAAATCTATGAAAATAGAATCGTTTTAGAATCTTTTTCTTTTATTCTTCTATTTGTATGTTATGATATTCTTGAGGTAAATTTATGGAATTAAGTATTAAGTATAGGTAATGACTAATAAAGAGTAATTTATTCTAAACAATATATGTCTTTCACATACAACGATAAAAATGAGTCACCTACCTTTTGAATGGCAGTTCCAAAAAAACGTACTTCTATGTCAAAAAAGCATATTCGTAGAAATCTTTGGAAAAAAAAAGGATCTTTAGAGGCAGTAAAAGCTTTTTCTTTAGCTAAATCTGTTTCCACCGGACAGTCAAAAAGTTTTTTTGTACGACAAAAAAAAGTCTTGGAAAAATCTTAATTGACAAGTTTCAAAGAACTTCCAAATTTCCAATTTAAAAATTGGAAGACAAATGATTCAATTTTACTAATGTATTGTGTATTTTATTTGTATTTCACTTCTCCTTATTAGTTAGAGCTAAGTAATATGAAAAATAAGAATCTTTCTGTCTACTGGATTCAAAGTACTCAGTATTGTGTATTTTCTTTTTTTTTTATCCTTTTTTTATATTTTTTATAGTCTTTCTATATTTCTATTATATTCTATTTTATTTATTTTATTCTATTTATTGAGATTTATATTGATTGATATTGAATTCGTGAGATGTTTTTTTCTTTCCTATGAATTGTGCTTTTCGAAATAGAAAAGCACAATTACGATAGACAATAAAGAATCTGAATATTTCATTATACTTTAGACTAAGGTGTTGGGTCTCGAAATCGTTAGAAAAAAATTATGAATTTGATACCCCGACCGAACTATTGAGTTCTGACTGTTTTGGATAAACAAGAGTTAGGTTTCTAGTACGTAAAAGTTGATTATGAAAACTTAACTTACGAAGATACTAATTCAATATTATTGATATTGAACATTTCCATATGAATGGAAATGCATCTTTCTTCATTGTTTCCTAAACGATATTGAATATCGACAATTCAACATGAATTTCCTATTATTATTTAGGGTAAGCCGCCATGGTGAAATTGGTAGACACGCTGCTCTTAGGAAGCAGTGCTAGAGCATCTCGGTTCGAGTCCGAGTGGCGGCATAAATATTATATAAATATTAATAATATGGACACAATAGATCTAATAGAATATAAAATATTTTATATTCTATTTAATCCCCTCCCCGATTTCAATTATTTAAAAGGGACTCTTCTTTATGATATTTGTGACCTTAGAACATATATTAACTCATATTTCCTTTTCGACCATATCCATTGTGATTATGATTCGTTTGATGAACTTATTAGTCTACGAAATCGAAGGATTACGTAATTCGTCAGAAAAAGGGATGATAGCTACTTTTTTCTCTATAACAGGGTTTTTAGTTATTCGTTGGATTTCTTCGGGACATTTTCCCTTAAGTAATTTCTACGAATCATTAATCTTCCTTTCATGGAGTTTATCCATTATTCATATGATTCCGTATCTTGGGAATCATAAAAATGATTTAAGCGCAATAACTGCACCAAGTGCCATTTTTACCCAAGGTTTCGCCACGTCAGGTCTTTCAACTGAAATGCATCAACCCGCAATATTAGTACCTGCTCTACAATCTCAGTGGTTAATGATGCATGTCAGTATGATGCTATTGAGCTATGCAGCTCTTTTATGTGGATCATTATTATCAGTTGCTCTTATAGTGATTACATTTCAAAAAAGAATCGATTCTTTTTTGAAAAACAAGAATTTTTTCAGTTTAAGGAAGTCGTTTTTATTTGGTGATATGGAATATTTGAACGAAAAAGGAAGTGTATTAAAAAAGACTTCTTTCCTCTCATTTCCAAATTTTTACAAATATCAATTAATTCAGCGTTTGGATTATTGGAGTTATCGTGTCATTAGTTTAGGGTTTACCTTTTTAACCATAGGTATTCTTTCTGGAGCAGTATGGGCTAATGAAGCATGGGGTTCTTATTGGAATTGGGACCCTAAGGAAACTTGGGCATTTATTACTTGGACCATATTTGCAATTTATTTACATACTAGAACAAATCCAAAATTGCAAGACCAAGGCACGAATTCGGCATTTGTAGCTTCTATAGGATTTATCCTAATTTGGATATGCTATTTTGGGATCAATCTATTAGGAATCGGGTTCCATAGTTATGGTTCATTCCAATGAATATCTAATTGAATAAAATAAACTACACGAAGAATACATAAAAAAATCGTCTGATACACAATGAACATTTGTGCGAGTTTTTGAGAACCATTTAAATAGAGTAATTATTCAAATGGTTCTCAAAAACTTTAGATGTATCTCATTACAATTCTAATTAACCCTTCCTTTTTTTTCATTGTACAACGAAAAATCGTTAAAATATGAAAGTCAAAGAATTCTAAGACTTTCTTTCCAATAAATGAAAATTATTTCATTTTCATTTATTATTTAATCTAAAAAAAGAATTAGTATCTATAAAAATAATTAGATAATAGAACTTGTACCTTGTCAACCGATAACGGGAGAACGAAATCAGGATAAATACCAATTCCTATTACAGGTAGAAAGATACAGATCGAAACAAATAGTTCTCGTGGTCCAGAATCAAAAAAATTCGAGTTTGGAATATTGAATAGCTTGTATCCATAGAAAATCTGACGTAACATAGATAATAAAAAAATAGGAGTTAATATCATTCCAATTGCCATTACAAAAGTAATTAAAATTTTTGGCATGAAAAGATATTTTGGGCTGGTAATTATTCCAAAAAAGACTAAGAATTCTGCAACAAAACCACTCATTCCTGGCAATGCAAGAGAAGCCATCGAGAAACTACTAAACATGGTAAATATTTTTGGCATTGGGATAGATATCCCCCCCATCTCTTCGAGATAAACAAAACGTATTCTATCACAACTTGTTCCTGCTAAGAAAAAAAGTGCAGCACCAATCAATCCATGAGAGAGTATTTGTAAAATGGCTCCATTAAGTCCCATGCCAGTTATAGAACCAATTCCTATAATTATGAAACCCATGTGAGATACGGAAGAATAGGCAATACGTTTTTTTAAATTGCGTTGACCGAGAGAGGTTGAAGCTGCATAAATGATTTGTATTATTCCTACTATAACCAACCAGGGAGATAATATAGAATGAGCGTGAGCTAATAATTCCATATTGATCCGAATCAATCCATATGCTCCCATCTTTAATAAGATTCCAGCTAAAAGCATACATGTACTGTAATGTGCTTCCCCGTGGGTATCTGGTAACCATGTATGTAGGGGTATCATCGGCGATTTGACAGCATAAGCAATAAGAAAACCAAAATAGAGTATTATTTCCAATGCTGCAGGATATGATTGATTAGCTAATTTTTCTAAATCTAATGTTGGTTCATTGGAACCATATAAACCCATACCTAGAACTCCTATTAAGAGAAAAATGGAACCTCCGGCAGTGCACAAAATAAACTTTGTAGCCGAGTACAGGCGTTTTTTTCCTCCCCACATGGATAAAAGTAAGTAAACAGGAATTAATTCTAATTCCCACATGATGAAAAAAAGTAAAAGGTCTCGAGAAGAAAATGATCCTATTTGGCCACTATACATTGCTAACATCAAGAAATAGAAAAATCGCGGATTTCGAGTAACTGGCCAAGCTGCTAAAGTAGCTAAAGTAGTGATAAATCCTGTGAGTAAAATGGGTCCTATGGAAAGTCCATCGGTTCCCAGTCTCCAGTGAAAATCAAAAAGATTGATCCATTGAAAATCCTCCTTCAATTGGGTTAATGGATCGTCCAATTGGAAATGATAACAAAATACATAGGTCATTAGAAGGAGCTCTAGGATACATATACATAAAGTATACCACCTATACACCTTATTTCCCCTATGAGGGAAAAAGACAATTGAAGAACCTGCGAATATGGGCAAAACAAGAAGTATTGTTAACCAAGGAAAATAACTCGTCATAAAGACAAGATAAAATTAGACCAGAAAAGCCCGTGCTCGGGAGAAGGATAATATATTTTCTTTTCTCGAGTACGGGCTTTTGTCGGTAAAGAGGAATCAAACGATTCAAGTGGAGTTTTTTGTCACATATCAATAAGAAAGACCCATGCTGCGAGTTGTTTCATGCCATAAATAAACACGGACACTCAAAAAATCCGTTGGACAAGCGGATTCACATCTCTTACAACCTACACAATCCTCGGTTCTTGGCGCAGAAGCAATTTGCTTAGCTTTACATCCGTCCCAAGGTATCATTTCCAATACATCCGTGGGGCAAGCTCGAACACATTGGGTACATCCTATACATGTATCATAAATCTTTACTGAATGTGACATTGGGTCTATAAATTCCAGTTTTGAACACAAAAGATTTTCGATCTGGTAAAATAAAATCATAAAAGAAAATAAATCATATATTTTCTATTGTAGACACCAGACGAATCGATGATTTATCAAAATTTTAAGAATCAATAGATTTTCTAATCTGTTTATGAGAAAGGGCCAAGATACTTTGATTTCCATTTCAATAACCATGAAATATGAGTTTACGAATTCAATTCATGGTTATTTTACTATATTTTTATATTTCTATTAATATATAAGATCTTAATTTTTATTTAATTTAGAGAATTTCTATATTTTTGTCTTAATTTAATTCAATTTTCTAGAATTGAAAATATCAATTGAGAATTTAGTAGAATTCTAGGAATTCTAAGTAATCCTATTCATATAGAAAATAGGAATTTGAATTCTCTAAATCAAATAGAAAGAATCTAAAATAGTCTAATCCTAACTAATTCTAATTTAGAATTCATTTGAATATAATGTACTATACTAATATATATATTCATATACATATATACATATAAAAGATTCTAGTATATAGATATAGAGAAATAGAATTATAAGGATATGATGATATATTATATATCAGATGAATACGTTTGTTATTAGGTTAGTGATAGAATAGGTTATTAACTCTAAATCATAAATATATATGAAAAAAGAGAAGAAAATAAATAAGAAAATAATAGAATATTCTATTCTATTGAATTCTAATTCTATGAGATTTTATTTAGAATCTTCTAAAAGTCTTCTGTTTTGATTTCTATGTGAAAATAGAAGAATTATGACTAATTATTCAGCAAATTCGATTGATTGATACGAGTTGATTTTCTGTTACGATGGATCGACGAAACAATAGCTAGCCCAATAGCTGCTTCAGCAGCCGCAATGGCTATAACAAAGATTGAGAAAATTTCTCCTTTTAATTGCCGACTATCAAATATATCGGAAAATGTGACGAGATTTATATTCACCGAATTCAGTATAAGCTCAAGACACATAAGTGCTCTAACCATGCTTCGGCTTGTGATCAGTCCGTAGATACCGATAGAAAATAAATAAACACTTATAAAAAGTACATGTTCTAACATCATTGATAAATCCCTCATCTATCTCGATTCATTTCAATATGAACAAAAATTAAACCGATTCAGTTGACTAGTAGAATAGAAGAATTACAGAACAAAAGAAGATATTCACAGTAGATTGAAATAAAATAGATTAAATCCATTTTCATTCTTTAATTATAAAAAAGGAAGTTCTTATTTCTTATTATATTAGATTATTGACGAGCCATAGTAATTGCACCTATCAAAGAAACTAAAAGAATTATAGAAATGAGTTCAAAAGGAAGATAAAAATCTGTGGATAAATGAATCCCAATTTGTTGAACGTTACTCATTAAGTCCTGTTCTATAATCTGATTTGATCTTGTAGTCCGAAAAATTCCGGACCATGACGTATCTGGGATAGTGGTCATTAATGAAAAAAAAAGACTTGTACAAACCAGTGAAGTGATCCTATCTCCAATGGTCCACAAATAGGAATCATTGGAATATTCTGAACCGTTCATGAACATCACAGCAAATATGATTAATACATTTATGGCTCCCACATAAATAAGGAACTGTGCGGCAGCTACAAAATAGGAATTCAATGAAATATATAATAAGGATATACAAACAAGAACCAATCCCAATGAAAAGGCAGAATCAATGGGATTGGTAAGTAATACTACTCCCAGACCTCCTAATATAAGAACTGATCCCAGAAATACTACAATAATATCATGTATTGGTCCAGGTAAATCCATTATGAAATAAAAGATAAATAAAGAAGTCGAAATATTTCATGACCTTACTAAGGGTCCAGGAAAGGAACTCTTTTTTTATATGATACCTTCCTAATTGAATGAAAAAAATGAATATCATTAGATAGATAAAATAAAGTTATTTGGCTAATCCTACTTTATTTCAAACCAAATCTTAGTAATTGGTAATCGTTCTTGAACGGGTTTTTATTTTTTCATTTTATTTGTTGAATCCATAACTGTTTGAATTGTGTAATCTCCAATTATTGAAATGGGTAACCGACCTAAAGAAATTTGATTATAATTCAATTCGTGACGATCATAAGTGGAAAGCTCATATTCTTCAGTCATCGATAAACAGTTTGTTGGACAATACTCGACACAGTTACCGCAAAATATACAGACACCAAAATCAATACTATAATGAAGCAATTGTTTTTTCTTAATATCTTTTTCAAATTTCCAATCAACAATGGGAAGGTCTATTGGACATACGCGAACGCATACTTCACAAGCAATACATTTATCAAATTCAAAGTGGATTCGACCACGAAAACGCTCTGATGTGATTGATTTTTCATAAGGATATTGAATAGTTACAGGTAAACGATTTGTATGGGATAAGGTAATTATGAAACTTTGTCCAATGTACCTTGCGGCTCGTATTGTTTGTTTGCCATAATTCATGAACCCGGTAACCATAGGTAACATATTATAGATATCCGTGAATAAAATTTATGTTTCTTTCTCTTGGTTGAGATAAGTTATGAATATATAATATTCATTATTGTTTTCTCTTAATTTCTTATTTTTCTTTATAGTTTCTAGTGAATAGTTTATAGTGAAACGAGTTGAAAAGAGGTTGTCAATAATAGATTACCTAGAGAAATAGGTAAAAGAAATTTCCATCCAAGATTTAATAATTGATCCATTCTCATCCTAGGTAAAGTCCATCTTGTTGTGATAGGAATGAACAGAAACAAATAAGCTTTAGCTAATGTAATAAAGATACTAATTGCTATTACAAAGACTCTAAACATTTTATTTATTCCAAAAAGTTCAGTAAGAGATATGTACGGAATAGAAAAATCCCACCCACCTAAGTAAAGAACTGTTACAAATAATGAAGAAACTAATAGATTTAGGTAAGAAGCAAGATAAAAGAACCCGTATTTTATACCTGAATATTCGGTTTGATAACCTGCTACTAATTCCTCTTCTGCTTCTGGTAAATCAAAGGGTAATCTTTCACATTCTGCTAGAGAAGACATTAGAAAAACTAGAAACCCTATGGGCTGACGCCACAGATTCCATCCCCCAAAACCATATTTGGACTGTGCCTCAATTATATCAACTGTACTTGAACTGTTAGATAATTATAGTCGATGATAACATCACTGCTCCCATCGCTATTCCAAAACCGTACATGAAACCTAAGCTTCATACGGCTCCTCTATGGCCACAAAGAAATGTAAGGTAAGGCTGGTTCAGTATTATTGCTCTCCTTGGGCCTTAGGTAAATACAATGTAAAGATAAATTGGAGGTTGGAGAGTCCTCAATTCGACCAATAAAATTCTGTCTGCTATAATAAAAAAAAGCACTTCCGAATTGATCTCATCCCTTATAATGATATGAGAATTAAAATAATCAAAATTTATCTTTGTTCAGCAATAACTTAATCCTTCAATCAAATACTCGTTATATTCATAAATATAAAGAATTGGCATTAGTTAATGAATCATGATAAGAATTCCCATATGCATATGTATGAAGAAATAAATATTTTCTTATTATTCCTGTTTTATTCTTTTTTATTCTATTATCGTATTGCATTCTATTTGTCTTGTTCCTGTTCTTCTTTTTGAAAACTAAAAAAAAGGAAAGAAAATAAAGGATTAATTCGTTCTTGATAGTCATTTATTTAATAAGCGAATAGTAGCATACTCTAGATCGGAATCGTGGGGAAGTACTGCTTGATCGTTTCTACCAACTTCAAGCCCTTATTATGATTCGTTTTATGCAAAGTTTTATGCAAAAATCCCTTTTTTTGATACCTTACATTATTTCCATTACTCATCCTTTGCGTACTTTGGTGTTCCTAACTGCCCACTTCTTTTTGATTGATCCCCAGTATAGTAAGAAATACAGTTGACCTTTTGCATCCGCTTCAAGATATGACGACTAATAAAATAATCTCAATCTTGGGGTAAACAACTTATGTTTACTTCAAATTTCTTCTTGTACCTAGGGAATGAGATTTTTATTGTTTTACTGCAAATTGAGGAGCAGTTTTGTTTCACTCATATAACTATCTGATTTAACTCATCGAACTAAAATGTTTAATAAAAAAGATGAAGATATTTATTCAAGACATTCAATTTCTTTATCTTCACTTACTTTATACTTTATAAAGTAAGTATAAAGTTTCTTTATTTAATATTCATATTTACATATTGAATTATATTTATATTGTATTGAAATTTAAATTCATTTCTTTTCTCTTTTCTAGAAAAGAGATAAAAAAAAGTTCATGTTCCAACGAATCACACGTAGAGATATTGCTAACACACATAGAGTTAATGGTATTTCATAACTAATCGATTGAGCTGCAGCTCGTAGACCGCCTGAAAAGGAATACTTATTATTTGATCCATATCCTGACATAAGAAGACCAATGGGGACAATACTTGAAAAGGCAATCCATAAAAAAACACCTATACTGAGATCAGCTAAAACAAGGTGATATCCAAAAGGAATTACTAAATAACTTAGTAGAATTGATATAAACCCTATAGAAGGTCCGACCCTAAATAAACGAATATTACCTCTAGATGGAAGAAGATCCTCCTTCAAAAGTAGTTTGGTCCCATCCGCTAAAGCTTGAAGAATTCCTAATGGGCCGGCATATTCAGGTCCAATACGTTGTTGTATTGCTGCAGATATTTTTCTTTCTAACCACACAATGACTAATACTCCCATTGTGATTCCTAAGACAAGGGTTAAAATGGGGATAAAAATCCATATGAGTCCATAGACTTCTTTTAAGGATTCTAATCTATAAAAAGAATTAATAGTTTGTACTTCTGTCGTATCAATTATCATTTCAACGATCAACTTCTCCCATAATGATATCTATACTACCTAGTATCGTCATGATATCAGCCAATTTCATTCTTTTAACTAGCTGGGGAAGAATTTGCAAATTGATGAAACCGGGTGGACGAATTTTCCATCTCCAGGGGAAAACGCTACTATCCCCTATTAAATAAATTCCTAATTCTCCTTTTGGGGCCTCTACCCTTACATAAAGTTCTTGTTTTAACAATTCAAAATTGGGTGAAAGTTTTTTAGTAATAAATCTATATTCAAAATTATTCCATTCGGAATTCTTTGTCCTATGAAAACGCCGGTTTTCTAAATTCTCATAAGGTCCTCCAGGAATTCCTTCTAGAGCCTGTTGAATGATTTTTATGGATTCTTGCATTTCACCGATTCTTACTAAATAACGAGCTAATGTATCGCCTTCTTTTTGCCATTTGACTTCCCAATCAAATTTATTGTAACACTCATAACGATCAACTTTACGAAGATCCCATTGTATTCCAGAAGCTCGTAACATTGGTCCTGATAAACCCCAATTTATTGTCTCCTCCCCACCAATAATGCCCACTCCTTCAACTCGTTCCAAAAAAATGGGATTTCGCGTAATGAGTTTTTGATACTCAACAACTTCTGTTAAAAAATAATCACAGAAATCAAAACATTTATCTATCCAGCCATAAGGTAAATCCGCAGCTACTCCTCCAATGCGGAAATAATTATGCATCATCCGCATACCTGTGGCGGCTTCGAATAGATCATATATTAATTCCCTCTCTCTTAAAATATAGAAAAAGGGAGTCTGTGCACCGATATCGGCCATAAAAGGGCCAAGCCATAACAAATGGGAGGCTATACGGCTCAGCTCCAGCATAATAACTCTGATATAACTGGCCCTTTTAGGCACTTGAACACCTTCCAATCGTTCTGGTGCATTTACTGTTATTGCTTCTGTGAACATAGTAGCTAAATAATCCCAACGTGTTACATAAGGCAAATATTGTATAATTGTTCGGTTCTCCGCTATTTTTTCCATCCCTCTGTGTAAATAGCCCAATATAGGTTCACAGTCAATAACATCTTCACCATCCAGAGTAACGATCAGCCGAAGAACACCATGCATTGATGGGTGGTGAGGACCCATATTGACTATTATGAAATTTTTTCTTGTAGCTGGTACAGTCATATTTTTTTCCTTAATTCATTATTTCATGAATTTTTTAAAATGAAAAATATAAAAAAAAAATAATAACTGAACTAATAAAAAAATAATGAAAAAATAAAAAAGAACAAGGATAATAATAAGAAAATCAAATAAGAAATTAAAATTTAATTAACGAGTTTTTGGTTCCCGAATATTTAACTGATCCATTAATTTCTTATAACGCACTTTGTTTTTCTTTGACAAATAAGTCAATAATCGTTGACGTTTTCCCAGAATTCTTCGTAGACCCCTTTGCGATAAAAAATCTCTTTTGTGCAATTCTAAATGTGAAGTAAGTCTCCGTATCTTACTGGTGAAATGGAATACTTGAAATTCAACAGACCCACTATTTTCTTCTTTTTCTTCTTGTGTAATAACTGAGATGAATGAATTTTTGACCATAAATTAAGATTTATATCTTTCTTTTCTGTGAATTTTACCGATCAGGAAAAATAATAATATTTATTATGCCAGTTATTTTCATCTAGTATACATCAAAATTGGATTTCATTCATATACTACTTTGTTTTTTATTTATGTGGTTTATGTTTTGTATATTTGGATCAAATATACAAAACATATATGTATTCACGAAAGAGAACAATTTCTTTTTACTTAAAAGGATTCCGCTCTTCCTAGTGAAAATATATACACTAGGAAATCAGCATCATGTATTAGAATGTTACACAGTGTATATATTTCGGCTTTCATCTATCAAATATGTTACACGATATGTAGGAAATCTACTATAAATTTTTTCATTTTTCATTGGAATTGAATTCATTCTGAATTGTGAATACATATGTATTCTTGCCATACTGAAACGACTGCTGTTATTGGTATCAAACCAATAGCGATTCATACAAGCTACATCTTCTAATCGATAATTGGGCCAAAGAAACAATTTGAATTTCATGAAATTATTAATATGTTTGTCCTTATTCAAAAATTGCCCACAGTTTCTTATTTTGTTTTCATTGCAAAATCTTGGATTTCTATCCACAACATTCAAATTCCGGGAATTGAAACAAATTCGAATTCGAAATTCTCTACGACGTCTGGGAGATAGAATATTTTCAGGAACAAGTAAATCATAATTATTTTTGTCTCCACTCAAAAATATGTTGCTGCGTCCTGCAATGGATTTTTCAAACCCCCCTTTCTCAATATATCTTTTTTTTGTGTATTTTTCCTTTGTTTGGTACCTCTTATTATCGACCAATGAAATATCCATAGTTTGATATATAATATATTTTCCGTCCCTTCGTATAGATAGACAAATTGGTTCAATAATAAATACTCCCTTTCTTATCAATTCTGCAAGAACTAGGTCCTTTTGAATTAGCATTTGATCTATATTTATTTCACCTTTTTGAATCGAAGATATAGCAATTTCATTTGGATTTATCAGTCTAAGTAGGAGACAATATATCCTGATATTTTTCATTATTTTTTTATTCAAGGGATTAGCCCATCTTAGTTGAAAAAGTAAATATTTTTTCAAAAAGAAATCTAGTTCCGTTTCATTCTTGCTATTATATTGTTTTTTTTTTATACCTTTTTTCATTTCTAATCTTGCGTAATCTTCTTCAACAGCTTTTTTATTTTTTTGTTTTAGTAGATTCAATACAAGATTTCCTTGGACCTGTTGTTCATTTTCTTCCTGCTTGAAATTTCCTAATTCAAGATCTTTTTTTTTCTTAGATGATTTCTTTGGATTTACGTTAATGTTTTTACTTTTTTCATTTCTATAAAAATGAAAAAAGAGTGATTTGATTGGGATGATCCAAGGTTGAATCTTATATACATCAAAAAGTAGCACAAATTCTGGGAAGAACCAAGTTTCTAGATTGGATATAGGATTTGATGCGGTATCATATAACCTTTCTTTATTCATTCCCATGCAATCAAAAAAGAGATTGTATGGTTTGATCTCTTGATGAATTGTAGGAAAAAAAAGATCTTTTTTTTCCATTTTTTTTAAATTATTAATTTCAGTCTTAGTATTTTTCTGAATCTTGATGCCAATATGTGCATTGGCCCAGATCTCAATATTATTTATAAAACAAAGATGGAGAATTCTACAATCAAAATATTTTCTATCCAAATTTGTATTCCTATCAATAAGATATCCTTTTTCTATATAAGAATTATTAGGTATACTTACCAATACATAAAATGATTCAGGTTTCGATGTATTGAAATGATATGGAATTTCTTGGTCACCGTTTATTTCTAATGTTGATCCAGAAATGTATAAATTAGGAAAGCTTATGTATTTATATGATAAAAGATCATATCTGTAATGTTTTTTCCATTTGTCTTTTTGACTCAGAAATGAATTCGCTGCATAGTCATTTTTTTTCATGGAATCAATTAATTGGTATTTTTTATATAAATCCAATTGGATTGATTCCTTGTTTTGAATCATACGACGTTGATTGATTCTATTTCGCCATTCTTTAGGTACTAATCGAGAACTTTTTTTTTGAGATAAATCGTATTGATAATGACCTTTTAACCAATTTTTCCATTCGTTCATTACATATGTATGAATTTTTTTATGTCTTGATTTGGAATTAAAGATTCCGTGTATCATACAATAGTATTTGAAATTATCCTTAAAAAAAGGGGAGTTCCCTTGATATTGAAGCACAGGCCCCAATTGATACTTATTAAGTAATTGGTTTTGTGATATTTTGTAAAATACATATGCTTGGGACAGAGAAGATAAGTTCCAATAAGTATTGGAATTTTGATTACTATTCTCAGTATTATCAGTATTTGAAAACAATTTTTTAAGAGTCAAAACAAAATTCATTTTATTTTGATTTTTTTCATCAATTCCTTCTTGTTCTTGATTTCTTTCATTGTTGTAAATGGATTTATTAAAGATCTTTTTTGTTGATTCAAAGAAAATTTGTGCATTGATCTTAGAAATGGTAATGGTACATAGCAAAATATCTATGTATATTTTTTCAATGAATGATTTGATAAAGTAGTGTGATTTACGCATTAATCGGATATTTTTCCTTTTTAATATTTTCCAAATATGTTTCTGTGATCCCGATCTTTTATTATCATAAATTAGAACTCTTTCTTTTTTTTTCTTGTCTTTTGCAGTTCGTTCAATTTGATTCCTTATTTTGATTGTCTTATCAGAAAGATCTTTCATTCTTCTTTCTATTAGTGAATAATTGAACCAATTAATCGTTCGAATTAGAACGGACGATTCGCGAAGAATCTTATTATTTCTTTTTAAATCTTTTTTGTTTTCGTTCGGTTCATATACTTTTTCTTTCCTCAATTCAAATAAGAAAATTGTATTTGCTTTCTCCAATTTTTTCATTATTAGCTTGATAACTCGAACTATTTCGATGACCCATTTTGTTTTTTCTTTTCTAACTTTTAGAAAGGATTTTATTTTTTTATTGAAAAATTTTAGAACTTGTAAAAATTTATTTTTCACCTTTTTTTTTATTTTTTGGAGTTCTTTATAAATAGGTTCAAAAAAAAAAGGTCGTTTTCGGGGAGAACCAAAGGGAAGTTCCGCTTCCATTCCCCAGACTGTTAAAAAACAAAAATTTGTTTTTTTCTCTTTTTTTTTCATTAGATCTTTATGATTAGATCGTGCCTTAGATTTTCTCCAAGGTTTTAGACAGAAAGGATATAGAATCTTTATCTGAATACCGTCTATTAACCAATCTTGGGGAAATTCTGTTTCTGATAATTGAACACCATTATAGGTGCATTTAATATGGATTTCTCTATCCCATTCCTTAAAATCCTCGTCCCACTCGGTAGATTGAAAGAATAACATACGGAAAAGGTTTTTGGCTATTATTAATGAAGGTAATATAATGTATTTTCTAAGAAAAGATTGGGTTACTAACATAAAACTTCTTATTACTTGAGTAAGCATAAAGGTATCCCAAGCTTCTGATATTTCTATCTGTTCATTTTTATATTTTTTTTCCTCTTTCTCCTTTTTTTCTTTTGTATCTTTATTTTCAAAATAGGAAATTTTTAATTCTGATTCTTGTTCTCTGCCCATCCAATTTTTAAAAATGATATTCTTCATTTCGTTGATATCAAAAGACGAAAAAAAAGATGTTTTGCCTAGACGATCCAAAAAAAGCGGGGAATGTACATTTACTTGAAAGAGGTTCCAAATAACTGTTTTACGTCTTTGAGCGCGCATGGATCCTTTGATTAGATTGCGACGAAAATCCGATTGTTGTGAGTAACGTATCAAAGACACCTCTTCCTCTTCCATTTGATCATCATTTTTATCATTGTTACTAGTATTCTGAATACTAGAAATAGAAATAGAATTGGTATTCTGATCATTCTCGTTATAAATTATCACACGTTTGGCTCTTCTTGAATGAATCCCATGATCTTCTTCATCCAATTCTTCGTTATTTTCTTCTTCCTCTTGTTCCAAATTCTCGGTTAATTTGTATGACCATCGAGAAACCTTTTTACTGATTTCTTCTATTCTAATTCCAATAGATTGATTTTTCATTGTTTTTTTATCTTTTGTATGTGTTGTAATTACATCAAATACAAATTGCAAATATTTTGCTTGACTTTCTGAATCAATTCCTTTTTCTTCTGTAGAATTCAAAAATGATTGACGGTGGAGTTCTACGGGATCATTAAGAATTAGATCATGAATCTTATTTATAAAAAAAAATTCTACTAAATCTTCTGTATCTGTATAAGTATTCATGATTGCACGTGAATCTAATTTTTTTCTCGTTCGTCTATATGGTCCGTTGAAAAAAGGATCATATGCTTTTGGCAAGCATTTTGTTCTTTTTTCATCATCGCATAATATGGTTCTTTTTTCAAGCATATCCAGACTAGGGGATCCCTCATTTTTTTCTAGAATTTGGATTCGGCTTCTCAATTCATTGTTCAAATTGCACTTTTTTTTTTCATTAGTATAAATCCAAGAATTATAAAGATCTTCGTCATATAGTTTTTCTATTATGTACAAAGAAATTCTTCGTTCTAGCATTTCCGAAAAAGTCGATAAACTGGGCGGGTATGTAAAGGATATTATTTGTTTCCCATCACTTGTACATGTAAAAAAAAAAAATTGTGACATTTCATTGCGTAAGGCATTTTCTAAATTATCATTTTTTATATATCGTAATGGACGATTCCATCGTTGATAATCGAAAAAAAAAGTGACAAAAGTTTTTTCAACCAAAGTTTTTTCAATCTTTTTATTCATTCTTTTCTTTTTCTCTTCTTTCAGTCTTCCCAATTCCCAATTCTCTTGATGGGTCTCCAGATCAGAATCTTCGTAAACCGGGCTATCTTGATAGCGTGCCTCTTTAAAGTGAAATTCATCCTTTGTTTTTTCCTTTCCATTCACTCGGATCTCTTCCGTTTCATCTATTTTGTCCAGATCCTCCTCTTGTTCCTGTTTAGTCTCCTTCATTTCGGAAGTTGTTTCTACATCGCTTTCCTCCTTTCTTTCTCCCCCTTCTTCCGTTTCTGAGGTTTCTTTCTCTTTCAGTTTCTTAGTGACAATAGGCGACGGCATTCTGCCTAAATAGTAGACGCAGGTGATAAATAAGAGAATACTAAAGATTCGAGCTATAGAATTTCTCAATTCTGACACAAGATACTTATTAGATCGAATAGAATGATTTTGCCGTATCCAGAATAATACCAATCCAACCCATTTCATGAATAAAATGTGACCAATTAACCAACCAACAAAACTACTTGTTAAAAATAAAATCTTGTTGTTGCATCGAAACATATAAATGTTGACTAATCTGGCTAACGTGGAACTTGGTAAAATGAAATGGTTGAATAATTGAAAGATTAGATTATTCAGGAATACACATTGAATGCTGAGATTACGCATTGAATTTCTGGTAGTAGATCCATAATCAAAAAAGTTTTTCTGATTGTTCCAGAAGAAATGAAACAAAAGATACGGTAGAACTAGGACAGT